ACGACTTATTTAAAATTAATTGAATGAACAACTCAAGAAATATTCGGTGGGATTCCGTCTATTTTATAATTGTTTACTGCGGCAATTGATAATTTTTGGTTATTGAGATTCATGGGCAATTCCCATTAATATTTAGGGATAGATATTACCTTTCTTTTTTTTTTTTCAAACGAATTGAAATGATTGAAGTTTTTCTATTTGGAATCGTCTTAGGTCTAATTCCTATTACTTTGGCTGGATTATTTGTAACTGCATATTTACAATACAGACGTGGTGATCAGTTAGATCTTTGATTAATTAACAACTCTTTTTTTTTGATTGACCTCCTTGTTTCTCTAATCCGCAGGAGGTCAATTTTAGATTAGATTACTGTTCATTTATTTCAGTCTAATTCGATAATTCAATTTGTCCTAACAAGAATGGAATCACGCTCTGTAGGATTTGAACCTACGACATCGGGTTTTGGAGACCCACGTTCTACCGAACTGAACTAAGAGCGCTTTCTTATCACACTAGATAAGACTGGAAAGAAAGGTTTTTTTTATAACTCAAAACTCTATCTACATCCTGCATGCATACACTATCTATCGTATAGAATATCATAAAAAAAATGAGAGATTACATATGTCTAATTTTAATCAAAATTTCCATTAATTCCTCCTTACTTCTCAGAGTAAAAGTAATTAGGTAGGGATGACAGGATTTGAACCCGTGACATTTTGTACCCAAAACAAACGCGCTACCAAGCTGCGCTACATCCCTTTCAATTCAATTGGTTTTATAGTGTAATTGTAAAGAATCCTTGTCTTGTTTTCCACATCCTTATTTCCCATAAAAATACATAATTTAATTTGCCCTGCCATTTCCTCTTCTTTTTGGTCTCGTATCATATAAGGTATAATAGAAAGAATTTGTATCTGAAAGTATGCCGTAAACTAAAAATACTTCTCAGAAATGCTCAGTTCAGCAGGAAGGGGCATGCTATTCTTTTTGTTAAAAAAAGATCTTATCGACTATATTATAGTCGATTTTAATTTGACTTAGCTTAGGAATTTTGTGTACAAACACAAGTAGTCTTTAATTATCATATATACATCGGATCATAAATTAGATATGTATTACTTTTCTTTTAGACATTAAAGAAATTAAAAAGGAGGACTTTCAATGCGAGATTTCAAAACATATCTTTCCGTGGCACCGGTACTAAGTACTTTATGGTTTGGGTCTTTAGCTGGTCTATTAATAGAAATCAATCGGTTTTTCCCAGATGCGTTGACATTCCCCTTTTTTTGATTCTAGTTATTGATACGGGAAGGGGTTAGTCAAGAAGAAAAGTGGATTCAACCTCATCAAAACTTAGGTTCAGGCTCGAATGGAAATGAAAAAAAAATGCGGGTCTAGGGTAAGAGTATTATACACGATACTTAAATGAAATACTGTGATTAGAAATCTAATTAGAAACCTTTTGAATTTGATTACGTAGTATTTCTTTACTTAATATATTATTATTACTCTATTGATTTCAACAAAATTTTTTGAATTGTATTTCTATTTTTGCAACTTTTCTATTTTTTTCTTCAAGAAAAATAGAAAAGTTGCTTGAATCAAATATCCAAAGGAGGTTCATGGCTAAGGGTAAAGATGTCCGAGTAAAAGTTATTTTGGAATGTACTAGTTGTGTTCGAAAGAGTGTTAATAAGAGATCACGGGGCGTTTCCAGATATATTACTCAAAAGAATCGCCACAATACGCCTAGTCGATTGGAATTGCGAAAATTTTGTCCCTATTGTTACAAACATACAATTCATGGAGAGATAAAGAAATAGATCGACCCGAACGTCTCTCGATTAGCCTTTCAAGTAAGGGGACAAAACAATTTTCATTATATATTATTTACTATTTTTTTTAATACAAAATGAATTTCTATATTAAATTCATATTATTATATATAATAAATAAATATATATAAACAAATAAAATCCTATTTCGACTGGACCTAAAAAAAAATTAGAATTAAGAAATCGGATTTTCGGTATAAGGAATAAACTAAACAAACTATGGATAAATCCAAGCGATCCTTTATTAAATCCAAGCGATCTTTTCGTCGGCGTTTGCCCCCGATTCAATCGGGGGATCGAATTGATTATAGAAACATGAGTTTAATTAGTCGATTTATTAGTGAACAAGGAAAAATTTTATCTAGGCGAGTAAATAGATTGACCTTGAAACAACAACGATTAATTACTATTGCTATAAAACAAGCTCGTATTTTATCTTTGTTACCTTTTCTTAATAATGAGAAACAATTTGAAAGAACCGAGTCGACTACTAGAACTGCGAGTTTTAGAACCAAAAATAAATAAAAAAATAGACTTATTCTTTATTTAGTTGATAATTGAATTGAATCTAAATTTGATTGTCACGTCGTAAGATAATATAAAAATTGGGAATTTTTTTTTGAATGGATTTGTTGATTTTTTTTTATTTATCGTATTTTATCAGACAAATTTCTACTCTATACTCCCGGAGAATAAACTCCGGGAAACTTGATTTAAATCATTTCGAGATATTTGTTGCAATCTTCTTTTTTTATGATCTCATTGTAAATCATATAAATACAATTCGGATTTAATATAGCGATTTGTGCAAGTATTTTACGATTAAGAAGCAACTGTCTCTTGTACAGATCGTGTATAAATTTGCTATAATTATAGTATACCCCCTTTTCGCGAATTACTGCGTTTATCCGAGTGATCCACAAACGACGAAAATCTCTCTTTTGCCTATCTCTATCCCGATGAGCCGAAACCAAAGCTCTTATTTTCTGTTGAGCAATAGTTCGAGTAAGTCTTGAATGGGCCCCTCGAAAGCTTGATCCAAATAAACGAATTTTTTTTCTTCGTCTTCGAGCTATATATCCTCGTTTAACTCTAGTCATTGAATAAATGAAACTTTGATGAATAACTAATTGATTTTATTTCTTTGAGTTATTCTTTTTTCCCCGGTCTATTAATAACAAAACGGATTTTTCCAATGTATAAAATAAAAATTCCAATGGCTTTTGCTACTATAACCTTCCCAACCACTATTTTTTGTCTTTTTTTCGACATTTCGCTTTGAAACAAGACAAATTAAATATAGATGATTAAAGAAATAGTGGGTTCCTTCGTTTCTATGGTTACTTTTTAAACGGTGAGGTCCTCTCTATACACCGGAGCCCCTTATTTCATTTCCGGAATCTTATTGATAACTTGTACAGTTCAAACTTGTTGGCTCTACCCATGAATTATCCAGTAATAGGTCTTTCACAATGAGATCCACCTGTACAGTAACGGTATTTAATTTTGAAGGTTAGCTGGATAGCTGACCCTGTTAGTCCGTTCTTGGAAGAATGGGAGCAGAATTTTGCGCTCTTAAAAGAAGATTCCCTGCTAAATGGATAACGTTCGCTACCAATGGGAAATTTTTTCTTATCTTAAACCCGATTTATACCAATAGAGACCATAAATTTCATACCCAATAGATGAATAGATCTTTTTCATTTTATTCATTTTAGATAGTGACTGGAGTTTTATACTATTCACCAGTACTGATCATTGATACTGGAAAAATTGTTTTCTTTCATTTGTTTTTGTTCCAGTTTATAATCTGAACGAGTCACACATACACCCTAGTACATGTTCCTCGGCGCTGAGGGCATCCCCGAAGCGCGGGGGATTTCGTCACATTTCTGATTGGCTGTCTTGTATTTCTAATAAGTTGTTTAATAGTTGGCATGCTGAATCATATACATAATGGGCTGGTTTAGATCAATCCTAACCGAATGTATTTCTAGTTAATAGAATAGTAAACCTAGAATGGTAAACCTAGTAAGAATATAAAATTTCAAACGGTTAACTATTTTTATTCGACTGCTACAAGATCAATAATTCCATGAGCTTGGGCTTCTGTTGCTGACATAAAAACATCTCTTTCCATATCTTCGGATACAACCCATAAGGGTTTGCCCGTTCTTTGTCCATAAACCCTTGTGAGGGTTTCGCGCAATTTCAAAAGTTCTTCCGCTTCCAGGAGAAATTCTCCCGTTTGGGCCTCATAAAAAGAGCTCGCGGGTTGATGAATCATTACCCTGATGATATATCCTAAAAAAAGTTCTTCTATCTCGCACAAAGAGGCGACGAGAAAAAATACGGAATAACAATAAAAAAGATAGAATTGAACAACCGTACGTGCATCTTTTTCGCATTGCATACGGCTATACAATGGAATTTACTTTCATTTTCCGTTGAAAAAAAAAGAGAAAATATAGGATCGATCAGATCCAGATCAGTAAATTATCCAATTACCACCCTTCTTTTCGTAGGAGTTCAAAAATACTATGATGGCTCCGTTGCTTTAGATATTTATTTCGTCTGTAGTTCAGCAATCCCAAAGTTTCTTTTTGATCTGAAAAATAAGGAAGAAAGCTTTTTTGTATTCTTTCAAACATAAATAGAGTCTTTTTTTATGAAAAAAAAGTTTGTGACGCTGAAATGGACTCCTGATATAAAATCAAAAAATCGGGAATACTCTTCATCTCATACTACTCTTTCGATACATAATCGAATGTTTTGAAAATAAAATCGAGCAAAATTTTCTCATATCGAATTCAAAGTGCCATGCTATTATTACTTAATATTAATATTTCATATGGTGAAGGCATAGTCTTCTTTTTTCTCTCAAATAAAAAACTCATTGGCGCCAAGCGTGAGGGAATGCTAAACGTTTGGTAATTTCTCCTCCGACCAGGATAAAAGATCCCATTGAAGCAGCCAACCCCATACATATTGTATGTACATCTGGTCGCACAAATTGCATGGTATCATAAATAGCTACTCCGGGTATTACCCATCCGCCAGGAGAATTTATAAACAAATACAAATCCTTGGTATCGTCCTCGATACTGAGATATACCATAAGACCAATAAGTTGATTTGAGATCTCGCTATCGACTTCTTGGCCTAAAAAAAGTAATCTTTCTCGATAAAGTCGGTTGATTAGGGTAAAATTGTATCCCTTAGGAACCGTACATGCACCTTTTGATGCATACGGTTCAAACAAAATTGTGAAAAAAAATCAATGTGTAGATTTTATATCCTTTTTTTTTCATCGAGGTTTTTTCAACTTATAATGAATAATCAAGGGTCTTCTTTTCTATTTTTCAAGAAAGATTACTTTTTGTTCCTTTCCCGAAATTACCCATATAATAATAGAATAAAATTCTACTAAAATCGAAAAAAAAATTGAACTTACTTTTCATTGATGTATCATATCATCGAGATCCAATCCAAATCACGATGTCATTTTCTTGTTCTTGAATGGGTCTCTTTTCTTTTTTTAGGTTTATGCTCTACTCCGGGTAAAGATCTGCCCGATTTTGATTTGCACATATAGGGCAAATGTTTCCAATACCACTTGTTTTTGTTCTTAAAATTTCCCCTTTTTTTATTTATTTCATATCGTTTCTTTCGTCAATTTCAATATTCAACATATTATATTCATTACTTTAATTGAGTGATTAAGGTTAAGATAGCTCTTTTTCTATTTTGAATTTCAAATTGAAACGATTAAGAGTTTAAAGTAAATAAACTATATAATACAAGTAGTAATTTGCAATATATTCCCAATTGGGATTGGGGTTTTTATAAGCGGAGCCTGGATACTTCATTTTTTTGGTCCAACTGAGCCAACCATAAATTATTCTAATTGATAATATTAATCTGAATCCCCCTAAAACTAAAAAAAGGATCTAATTGCATTTCACGCTCCAAATTTTGGATGATTCAATCAATCTTTCTTGGGCGAAAGGGGGGATATCTCAATCGGGAGAGAGAACGGGAAAATCCCATATGACCCAATATATCTGACAAGTCGCACTATACGTCAACCCAAGATGCATCTTCCTCTCCAGGACTTCGAAAGGGAACTTTTGGAACACCAATAGGCATTAAATGAAAGAAAAAATAATTAAGTACTCTATTTCACTTTGATGTGGAAACGTAATAATTAGGATTTAGGATTATTGTCTTTATAATATCAACCTTCTTTTAATTCGATTTTCTGCATAGATTAGAAAGGTTTAGTTTAAGAAGAGAGAATAAATAAAGGAAAATTCTTACTAATATAGCCTTCCAATTATGAACAAGTATGAAAGCATTTACTGATAGACGCTGGTATCAACTCCCCATTGCGTATTGCTACTTATCGGGTATAGAATAGATTTGTTTCTCTTTGTTCCTACAAACCTAATTGTTCCATTATTACCAACAGAATAGAACAAATATTAACCCTTGTTCCGAGATAATCTATGGAACAAAAGGGATCCATTGCATAGTCATAGTCTTTTCCAATGCAATAAAGTTACATAGTGTCATTTTTCTTTGATAAAGGGGTATTTCCATGGGTTTGCCTTGGTATCGTGTTCATACCGTCGTATTGAATGATCCCGGCCGCTTGATTTCTGTCCATATCATGCATACAGCTCTGGTTGCTGGTTGGGCCGGTTCGATGGCTCTGTATGAATTAGCAGTTTTTGATCCCTCTGACCCCGTTCTTGATCCAATGTGGAGACAGGGTATGTTCGTTATACCTTTCATGACTCGTTTAGGAATAACCAATTCATGGGGCGGTTGGAGTATTACAGGGGGGACTATAACGGATCCCGGCATTTGGAGTTACGAAGGTGTGGCCGGAGCGCATATTGCGTTTTCTGGCTTGTGCTTTTTGGCAGCTATTTGGCATTGGGTGTATTGGGATCTAGAAATATTTTCTGATGAACGTACAGGAAAACCTTCTTTGGATTTGCCTAAGATTTTTGGAATTCATTTATTTCTTTCCGGGGTGGCTTGTTTTGGTTTTGGTGCATTTCATGTAACAGGCTTGTACGGGCCCGGAATATGGGTGTCCGATCCTTATGGACTAACTGGAAAAGTACAACCTGTAAGTCCAGCATGGGGCGTGGAAGGTTTTGATCCTTTTGTTCCAGGAGGAATAGCCTCTCATCATATTGCAGCAGGGACATTAGGCATATTAGCCGGTCTATTCCATCTTAGTGTCCGTCCGCCTCAACGTCTATACAAAGGATTACGTATGGGCAATATTGAAACCGTTCTTTCTAGTAGTATCGCTGCTGTCTTTTTTGCAGCTTTTGTTGTTGCCGGAACTATGTGGTATGGTTCAGCAACTACTCCGATCGAATTATTTGGCCCGACTCGTTATCAATGGGATCAGGGATACTTTCAGCAAGAAATATACCGACGAATAAGTGCTGGGTTAGCCGAAAATCAAAGTTTATCGGAAGCTTGGTCGAAAATTCCCGAGAAATTGGCTTTTTATGATTACATTGGCAATAATCCTGCGAAAGGAGGATTATTTAGAGCGGGCTCAATGGACAACGGCGATGGAATAGCTGTTGGATGGTTAGGACACCCCATTTTTAGAGATAAAGAAGGACGTGAACTC